TGTTCTAGATCAAAATCAAACAGAGTTATTGGACTCTCATTCGTATTATGGATGTCCAAAAAAAGAAAAAAGGGGCTTCGTTGATATTCCCCAATTTTTCATATATATATTTCGAATGGGCGGGACAAAAAAATGAACCAAACAAAAAAGAGTTCTGCAACATGAACTTTGTACCGCGCACGTCGCTTATATGGGCTCGAGAGGGTCACTGAAGAAATATGAAATGAAAAAATAAAGGATTGGATTACTTTTTTGTTTACTTTGATCTGAAATGAATCTTGTCTATTCCCACGGGGTGGGTTCTAACCCCATAGACTTTTTCATTTTAAACCAACTAAAAAACTTCATCATATATATTAACATTCTTTTTTAACGAGAGGCGGTACCACACGAACAAACAAAAAAGAAGAGGAACCCTAAATCTAGTTCTTTATTTAACTAGATATATGATATGCTCTTTATTCTTACTCGCCCCAACTAACGAAACAATCTGGGTATCTCTAGACACCAAAAAGAATGATACACAAATTCTAAGCATGTATCAGGATTTAGACTAGGAACGAATCGAATATGTATACCGAATCTATGATAATGATAATATAGTAGTATTCGTTATTATATTAGCCACATGCCAGGAACCAGATTTGAACTGGTGACACGAGGATTTTCAGTCCTCTGCTCTACCAACTGAGCTATCCCGACTTTTCGCGATGCACCATCCCCATACTCTTTCGAAGGCTTGTTGGGTATATGTCAGTCAATTAAATAGACTAAGCATAGCATTAAAAAGTCTTACCCAAACCTTGTAATTTATTGGTCTTGGCTTGGATCTTCAAAAAGAAAACTTTGTAAGTTTAACTAAAAAAATTTATGTTAACTGTGAATGATTCAAATAGGTATTCCTTTCTCATAGATGTTGATTTGCATATAGATTGTATATCTAGATCAAAAGACTTGTGATAAGAGAGAAACTTTTCTCCCACAATCCGATCCATTTGTGAAAGAGTCGAATGGCTGAGAAGCATAACTAATGCGGAACCGCTAAAAATCAAAAAGTTAGAAAAATAGGTAGGGAGTAGATCGAACCTTTTATTGGGGATAGAGGGACTTGAACCCTCACGATTTTAAAAGTCGACGGATTTTCCTCTTACTATAAATTTCATTTTTGTCGGTGTTGATATTGACATGTATAATGGGACTCTATCTTTATTCTCGTCCAACCAGTCAGTTCTTTAAAAAATCGACCAGGTTAGAGAATAACTGATTTGATCAATGAATATTGAATATTCGATTCTTACTTCAACTTGGAATCGATTCACAAGAATTCTTCTATTTGTTTTGCATATAACATAAAAAAGAAAGATTTGGGTCGCCTCTTTCCTATTTTATTACGTATTTGTACGTACGTATATGGGTTCATCCTTTCGGGAATTCAAATAGAAGGATTCCTCGATCAACGCAGTTAACTCTATTCGTTAGAACAGCTTCCATTGAGTCTCTGCACCTATCCTTTTTTTTTTTTTTGCTTTCTGAACCCCCCTTTTTGTTTTCTGAAAGCAGGATTTGGCTCAGGATTGCCCATTTTTAATTCCAGGGTTTCTCTGAATTTGAAAGTTATCACTTAGTATGTTTCCATACCAAGGCTCAATCCAATCAAGTCCGTAGCGTCTACCAATTTCGCCATATCCCCCCTTTTTGTTTTGAGACCGGGATCCCGTTGGGATGCCATCCCTTTTTTTCCTTTCGTTCGAGCCATTTACATTTAAATTTTTAATTTAAATAGAATAATAATAATAGAAATAATTTCTATATAAAAAAATGTCTCTGTCTCCTCCTATTTTTTTGATCTCTTTTCTATTTTCTTTGATATATCGTAGTACCCGGGTTTGGATTTAATCCAATACAAAACGATTCTATCATTGATGTATCCGCAATTCAATATGGATGGATATATACCACACATATATGCCTCTTTTACTCTCAGTTTTACCTCAATATTTTGAATACTCAAACGGTCGATTCTTTTTTTGCCTTAATTTCCTCCCTTTTTGAATGAAACTAGAGGAATGTCTCATTATATATAATCTGGATTTTATCCTTATCTTTTCCTTAGGGCCGCCTTTGTCTGTTTAATTAGAATAGAGTTATTATACTCTAAGTTATTATACTCTAAGTTAAGTACGTACTATAAACTAAAATATATAATATATCTACTAATCTATTCAAATTCCCATTATACTTTAATTTTCGAATAAAAAGGGAATTTGAAAAACGAGATCCTATAAATATATAATATATATTAGAATAATATATATTATTCTATTAATATAAATAGAATTTCTTTATTTATTCTATATTCGATTAGAATAAAAAAAGAAAATTTGAGTCTCTTCATCATATCATTATGAATTAATATGCAATAGCTAAGATTCCTGTAGTTTACTAAAATCCTATGCACAGCACAGTGAAATTTATTTGATGCGAGCCCGCTTAGCTCAGAGGTTAGAGCATCGCATTTGTAATGCGATGGTCATCGGTTCGATTCCGATAGCCGGCTTTTATCTCTTTGCTCTTTTTTTTTTACATTACATAAAATTTCTGCTTGCAATCAAGAAATATTGAAAATACTACGTACCCCTTTTTCTAAGGATCGCTGATCTATTCTGTATAGTGTAAGAACTCCCAACTATGAATAAAGAATGGATTGGAGCAATTCGATCTCTACCTAACTTAACTTCGGATATATATACAAAAAAGTCTGGGCATTGATACAATTCATCTCATTATTATTTGTAATTACAGTACTTCAGTGGATTTAGCTTCGTTTATCGTTTAGTTCAGTCTTAATTTAGATTTGTTCTGTAAAAAGAAATTTCAATCAAAAAAGGGAGTCTTTATGTCTCGTTACCGAGGGCCTCGTTTCAAAAAAATACGCCGTCTGGGTGTTTTACCGGGACTAACTAGTAAAAGGCCGACACCCGGAAGTGATCTTAGAAACCAATCGCGCTCCGGGAAAAGATCTCAATATCGTATTCGTCTAGAAGAAAAACAAAAATTGCGTTTTCATTATGGTCTCACAGAGAGACAATTACTTAAATACGTTCATATCGCTGGAAAAGCGAAAGGGTCAACAGGTCAGGTTTTACTACAATTACTTGAAATGCGTTTGGATAATATTCTTTTTCGATTAGGTATGGCTTCGACCATTCCTGGAGCCCGACAATTAGTTAATCATAGGCATATTTTAGTTAATGGTCGTATAGTAGATATACCAAGTTATCGATGCAAACCCCGAGATATTATTACTACAAGGGATGAACAAAAATCCAGAGCTCTGATTCAAAATTTTATGGACTCATCCCCCCATGACGAATTGCCAAAACATTTGACTCTTCACCCATCCCAATATAAAGGATCAGTCAATCAAATAATTGATAGTAAATGGGTTGGTTTGAAAATCAATGAGTTGCTAGTCGTAGAATATTATTCCCGTCAAACTTGAACCTAACAAAAAAAACAAAGATTCATAGAATTTTGTTATGTTTGGTGAAGTAAATTGAACTAAGGTAGTAAAGGCGCCTGATCTGAATTTTTCTCCCATTCATGTATTATAAATAGAATGGGTCTAGGGGATATTTTCATGGCTACTCTATTTCACTATTTTATGTACCACATAAATTACAAGAAAATCCAATTCTATTAATTCTAGCTGTTGGAATACTATTATCTATCTTATCTTATTTGATTTGATACATGACGGTCAGTAAGATTCGGGAATTAGATTAGGCGAAGGTACGGAAAGAGAGGGATTCGAACCCTCGGTAAACAAAAGCCTACACAGCAGTTCCAATGCTACGCCTTCAACCACTCGGCCATCTCTCCTACAGAATCTTATGATTATGAACCAGAAACCGAGCGAATAGCGAGTCATTTTAGAGTATTGCAGTCTTCATTTTATTATTTTATTGAAGTATAGGTAAAATTTATTATCAAAATTAGAAATCGAAAAAAAATCGAAAATTTTTCATCAAGGAAAAAGTCTTTTTTTTTTGTAAAATCCCATTCAAAACAAAAAGAGACTTTTTTTGTTTTGTCAAGAAGCTATCTTTTTCTGCTATTTATACCAAGTTAACCCAATGAGTTGGAATGAATCGTCTGATGGATTGATTCCTATTTTATACTATAATCGCAGTTAGACCGTGGTTATATTTATACAATCGACGGTTTCATGGGAATTAAAAAATCCCCTTCTTTCCGTTTTCTTATTTTTCAACAACAACTCCCCACCTCGTAGATCTATTACAAATTTGGGAATCATACCTGAGATTTTGGAATTCTATTTTATCTTTATCATATTCTTTTTATCATATAATAAAATGATTTGATTATTTTTCCTCTTTGGATCATAATCCAATTAAAACGAACTCTTCGAGTTATCCCAATCTGTAGGAAAAATTCCCGGATTTGTCTACTTAGATTTGATTCTTCCACTTAGATGAAATAGTACTAGTTCTGTTCATTGATATACTACTACATGGTGGCTGTGGCTGAAATCCAACCGGATTCAAATATTTCTTTTCTCCCCAACAATTCCTGTCAAAAAGAAAGAATTTGAGTGGGTTGGGTGCCCGCATCCTCTTTTTTAGAATGAGTCTGTTTTTATGTTATTTCGTACTGTACAATTCAATTCCTTTTTGGGGGGATTCTTTTCCCGCGAGAGGTAATGCGAAGAATTATCGGATGGATTGTTAACTATGCCTAGATCGCGGATAAATGGAAATTTTATTGATAAGACCTTTTCAATTGTAGCCAATATCTTATTACGAATAATTCCGACAACTTCAGGAGAAAAAGAGGCATTTACCTATTACAGAGATGGTGCGATTTGATTTTTTCTTTCTTTATCGTTTTCAGTCTTACTAGAAATCCACAGGATCCGGAATAAAAAGAAAGGATATTATTGAAATAAACCTACGCTTGTTGAAGGTGAAGTTTGAAAA